GCTAGTGTAGTTTATTAAAATATAGCACTGAAAATGCTAAGATGAAAAATAAATCTTTCCACAAGCATAAAAGGTTTGGTCCTAGCCTCAGTATTAATTTTTAACTAAAATTATACATGCAAGTTTCAGCACCCCTGTGAGAATGCCCTTATTAATCTATTAATTAATAAGGAGCTGGTATCAGGCACACAACATGTAGCCCAAGACACCTTGCTAAGCCACACCCCCAAGGGTTTCCAGCAGTAATAAACATTGACTTATAAGCGTAAGCTTGAATCAATTAAAGTTATTAGGGTTGGTAAATCTCGTGCCAGCCACCGCGGTTATACGAGTAACCCAAATTAATACTTTTCCGGCGTAAAGAGTGGTTAAAGAAAAAAACAACTAAAGTTAAGACACCATCAAGCTGTTATACGCATTTATGAGTGGAATAACCAATAACGAAAGTGACTTTATAATATTAAAATCTTGATGCCACGACAGTTAGACCCCAAACTGGGATTAGATACCCCACTATGCCTAACCACAAACTTAAATAATAATTTACCCTATTATTCGCCAGAGTACTACAAGCGCTAGCTTAAAACCCAAAGGACTTGGCGGTGCTTCAGACCCTCCTAGAGGAGCCTGTTCTATAATCGATAATCCCCGTTAAACCTCACCACCCCTTGCCATTACCGCCTATATACCGCCGTCGTCAGCTCACCCTATGAAGGATAAAAAGTAAGCAAAAAGAATTTAACTTCTACACGTCAGGTCAAGGTGTAGCGGATGGGATGGAAAGAAATGGGCTACATTTTCTATTAAGAAAATACGGATAGTAAACTGAAAAATTACTTCAAGGTGGATTTAGCAGTAAGAAGAAACAAGAATATTCTTCTGAAAATGGCTCTGAAGCGCGCACACACCGCCCGTCACTCTCCTCACCAAAATCTCCACTCTTATATAAAAAGATTACTTTGATAAGAGGAGGCAAGTCGTAACATGGTAAGTGTACTGGAAAGTGCACTTGGAATCAAAGTGTGGCTAAACTAGTAAAGCATCTCCCTTACACCGAGAAGATATCTGTACAATTCGGATCACTTTGAAACCTTAAAGCTAGCCTAATCAATTAACGCAAACACAACATTATTAATTTTAAACCCTTTTAAAAAAAATTAAAACATTTTATACCTTTTAGTATGGGTGACAGAACAAAGATCTCAGCGCAATAGATATGTACCGCAAGGGAAAGCTGAAAAAGAAATGAAACAATAATTAAAGTACAAAAAAGCAGAGACTTAACCTCGTACCTTTTGCATCATGATTTAACTAGACCAATTAGGCAAAGAGACCTTAAGTTTATTCCCCCGAAACTAAACGAGCTACTCCGGAGCAGCATATAAGAGCGAACCCATCTCTGTGGCAAAAGAGTGGGAAGACTCCCGAGTAGCGGTGACAAACCTACCGAGTTTAGTGATAGCTGGTTATCCAAGAAAAGAACTTTAATTCTGCATTAATTTTTTTATAATCAACTTTATCCTTAAGATTAAACATAAAAATTAATAGTTATTTGGAAGAGGTACAGCCCTTCTAAATTAAGATACAACTTTAATAGGTGGATAATGATCATACTTATTAAGGACTTTTTCCCCAGTAGGCTTAAAAGCAGCCATCTGTAAAGCAAGCGTCATAGCTCCAGCACTACAAAAACCTATAATTTAGATAATATCTCCAAATCCCCTAAAAAATATTGGATTATTTTATAAAATATAAAAGAACTAATGTTAAAATGAGTAATAAGAGGCCAAACCTCTCCTAACACCAGTGTACATCAGAAAGAATTAAATCACTGATAATTAAACGATTTCAAATGGAGATAATAATAACCATTAATACTTAAACCAGAAAATCCTATTCTAATACTCGTTAACCCTACACAGGAGTGTAATAAGGAAAGATTAAAAGAAAGTAAAGGAACTCGGCAAACATAAACTCCGCCTGTTTACCAAAAACATCGCCTCTTGCCTAACTATTATAAGAGGTCCCGCCTGCCCTGTGACAATGTTTAACGGCCGCGGTATTTTGACCGTGCAAAGGTAGCGTAATCACTTGTCTTTTAAATGAAGACCTGTATGAAAGGCACCACGAGAGTTTAACTGTCTCTATTTTCTAATCAATGAAATTGATCTTCTCGTGCAGAAGCGAGAATATTATCATAAGACGAGAAGACCCTATGGAGCTTTAAACACATAAGCTATTTATACAAAATAAAATTCCATGGGTATAAACATTAATATACTTCTAGCTAATTGTTTTTGGTTGGGGCGACCAAGAGGAAAAATAAATCCCTCTTATCGATTGAGTACTCCGTACTTAAAAAATAGAATGACAATTCTAATTAATAAAAATTTTATCGAAAAATGACCCAGGATTTACCTGATCAATGAACCAAGTTACCCTAGGGATAACAGCGCAATCCTTTCCCAAAGTCCCTATCGCCGAAAGGGTTTACGACCTCGATGTTGGATCAGGACATCCTAATGGTGCAACCGCTATTAAGGGTTCGTTTGTTCAACGATTAATAGTCCTACGTGATCTGAGTTCAGACCGGAGAAATCCAGGTCAGTTTCTATCTATGAATTAATTTTTCCCAGTACGAAAGGACCGGAAAAATGGAGCCAATACTTCTAGTATGCTCCCTTTCCATCTACTGCATTAAACTAAAGTAGATAAGGAAAGATTATATAATTCCCAAGATTAGGGTTATTGAGGTGGCAGAGCCTGGTAAGTGCAAAAGACCTAAGTCCTTTAATTCAGAGGTTCAAATCCTCTCCTTAATAATGCACCAAATTATTTTACTTTATATTATTAATCCACTTATCTATATTATTCCTATTTTATTAGCTACAGCCTTCCTAACTCTAATTGAACGAAAAATTCTTGGTTATATGCAATTACGTAAAGGCCCAAACGTAGTAGGCCCTTATGGCCTTCTTCAACCTATCGCGGATGGCCTCAAACTTTTTATTAAAGAACCCATCCGCCCATCCACCTCATCCCCTATTTTATTCCTAATTACCCCCACCCTTGCATTAACATTAGCTCTTTTGATATGAATACCCCTTCCTCTCCCTCATTCAATTATTAATCTTAATCTTGGACTCTTATTTATCTTAGCAATCTCAAGCCTAACAGTCTACACAATTTTAGGCTCCGGCTGAGCATCCAATTCAAAATATGCCCTTATAGGAGCACTACGAGCTGTAGCACAGACCATCTCATACGAAGTAAGCCTAGGCCTAATTTTATTATCAATAATTATCTTTGCAGGAGGATTTACTCTTCACACATTTAACTTAACACAAGAAACAATTTGATTATTAATTCCTGGCTGACCATTAGCTATTATATGATATATTTCGACTCTGGCAGAAACTAACCGAGCTCCATTTGACCTTACAGAAGGAGAATCAGAATTAGTTTCCGGTTTTAATATTGAGTATGCGGGAGGCTCATTTGCCCTTTTTTTTCTTGCTGAATACACAAATATTTTTTTAATAAATACCCTCTCTGTAATTTTATTTATAGGCATATCCTACAACATTAATTTTCCTCAAGTCTCCACATTAAATTTAATAATTAAAGCAACTTTATTAACAATAATTTTTTTATGAATTCGCGCATCATATCCTCGATTTCGATATGATCAACTTATACATTTAGTATGAAAAAATTTTCTACCTCTTACCCTAGCCTTAATTCTATGACATACAGCCCTTCCACTTGCTATAGCAAGCCTCCCACCCTTATCCTAATAAAAGGACATGTGCCTGAATTAAAGGACCACTTTGATAGAGTGGATAATGAAAGTTAAAATCTCTCCATTTCCCTAGAAAAATAGGACTTGAACCTATATTCAAAAGATCAAAACTTTTAGTATTTCCAATTATACTACTTCCTAGTAAAGTCAGCTAATAAAGCTTTTGGGCCCATACCCCAGCCATGTTGGTTTAAAACCTTCCTCTACTAATGAATCCCATAGTATTAACCATATTCATCTTAAGCCTAGGCCTCGGAACTACACTTACATTTATAGGATCCCATTGATTCCTAGTATGAATAGGACTTGAAATTAATACCTTAGCTATTATTCCCTTAATGATACATCAACATCACCCACGGGCAGTAGAAGCTACCACGAAATATTTCCTAACACAAGCAACTGCATCTATTCTCCTCCTATTTGCTAGCGTTACAAACGCCTGAATCTCGGGGGAATGAAGCTTGCTAGAAATAAATAACCCAATATCTGCCACACTTACCACCATTGCATTAGCATTAAAAATTGGTCTTGCACCAATACATTTCTGATTACCAGAAGTACTTCAAGGATTAAATTTGATAACGGGCTTAATCTTAACAACATGACAAAAACTTGCCCCTTTCGCTATTCTCCTTCAGCTTTATCCACTACTAAATTATAATCTTCTCTTATTTATAGGCATTTCTTCCACCTTAATTGGTGGATGAGGTGGACTTAATCAAACACAACTCCGAAAAATCTTAGCTTATTCTTCAATCGCCCATTTAGGCTGAATAATTACGATTCTACATTATGCTCCTAATCTTACTCAACTTAATCTAATCTTATATATTATTATAACCTTAACAACCTTCCTTTTATTTAAAATATTTAATTCTACAAAAATTAATTCCATTATTACCTCAACAATTAAATCTCCATTATTATCAATCATTATCCTAATAACACTCCTCTCATTAGGGGGACTTCCACCCCTTACTGGTTTTATACCAAAATGACTTATTTTACAAGAACTAACCAAACAAAATCTAATGATTCCAGCCACCATTATAGCTATAGCAACCCTACTTAGCTTATTTTTTTATTTACGTTTATGCTATGCCGTAACCCTAACCATAAACCCAAATCCAATCTGCTTAATAACTACCTGACGAACAAAATCTCTCCAACCAAATTTAATCCTTTTAATAAGCTCTACCCTTTCTATTCTTCTCTTACCACTTACACCTACCATATTTATATTAACCCTCTAAAAGAAATTTAGGTTAACAAAACCAAAAGCCTTCAAAGCTTTTAAACAGAAGTGAAAATCTTCTAATTTCTGCTAAAACTTGCAAGACTTTATCTTACATCTTCTGAATGCAACCCAGATACTTTCATTAAGCTAAAATTATTCTAGATAAATAGGTCTCGATCCTATAAAAACTTAATTAACAACTAAGTGTTCAATCCAGCGAACTTTTATCTAGGCTTCCCTCCCGCCGTCAAGACGAGTGAGGCGGGAGGAAGCCCCGGGAGGAGGTACCCTCCACCTTTTTGGATTTGCAATCCAACGTATTTGCTACTACGAGACTGGTAGGGAGAGGGGTCAACCTCTATTTACGGGGTTACAATCCGCCACTTAAAATTCAGTCACCTTACCTGTGGCAATAAACCGTTGATTCTTTTCTACAAATCATAAAGATATTGGCACCCTTTATTTAATTTTTGGTGCCTGAGCAGGTATAGTAGGTACAGCCCTAAGCTTACTTATTCGCGCAGAACTTAGTCAACCCGGAACATTTCTGGGGGATGACCAGATTTATAATGTGATTGTAACTGCCCATGCTTTTGTTATAATTTTCTTTATAGTTATACCCGTAATAATTGGGGGATTTGGAAATTGACTAGTGCCATTAATAATTGGCGCCCCAGATATAGCTTTTCCACGAATAAATAATATAAGTTTTTGACTTCTCCCTCCATCCTTTCTACTCCTTTTAGCTTCCGCTGGCGTTGAAGCCGGAGCCGGAACTGGTTGAACAGTCTACCCGCCCCTTGCAGGTAATCTTGCCCACGCAGGAGCATCCGTAGATTTAACTATTTTTTCATTACATTTAGCCGGTATTTCCTCAATTCTAGCATCAATTAATTTCATTACTACTATTATTAATATAAAACCACCAGCTATTTCACAATATCAAACACCCCTTTTCGTTTGATCAATTCTTGTTACTACCATTCTTCTTCTACTTTCTCTTCCCGTCCTTGCAGCTGCAATCACTATATTATTAACTGACCGTAATTTAAATACCACATTCTTCGACCCTGCAGGGGGAGGAGATCCTATTCTCTACCAACACTTATTCTGATTTTTTGGTCATCCAGAAGTTTATATTTTAATCCTCCCTGGTTTTGGAATAATTTCCCATGTAGTAGCTTATTATTCAGGGAAAAAAGAACCCTTTGGTTATATAGGAATAGTTTGAGCAATAATGGCCATTGGTTTATTAGGTTTTATTGTTTGAGCCCATCACATATTTACAGTCGGTATAGATGTTGATACCCGTGCATACTTTACCTCAGCAACAATAATTATTGCTATCCCAACAGGTGTTAAAGTTTTTAGCTGATTAGCTACTCTTCACGGAGGTTCTATCAAATGAGAAACCCCACTCCTCTGAGCCCTAGGCTTCATTTTTCTATTTACAGTGGGTGGTTTAACCGGAGTTGTTTTAGCTAATTCATCGTTGGATATTGTTCTCCACGACACCTATTATGTAGTAGCCCACTTCCATTATGTCCTATCAATAGGAGCAGTATTTGCTATTATAGCAGGTTTTGTCCATTGATTTCCTTTAATTTCAGGTTATACTCTTCATGCTACTTGATCTAAAATTCAATTTGCAGTAATATTTATTGGAGTTAACTTCACTTTCTTTCCACAACATTTCTTAGGACTTGCTGGTATACCACGACGATACTCCGATTACCCAGACGCATATGCCCTCTGAAATACAGTTTCCTCAATTGGCTCTTTAATTTCCCTAGTAGCCGTAATTATATTTTTATTCATTCTTTGAGAAGCGTTTGCTTCTAAGCGAGAAGTCCTGTCTGTTGAACTCCCCCACACAAATGTTGAATGACTCCATGGTTGTCCTCCCCCTCATCACACTTATGAAGAACCAGCATTTGTTCAAGTACAACAAACCTCTATAACAAGAAAGGAAGGAATTGAACCCCCATATGTTGGTTTCAAGCCAACCACATCACCACTCTGTCACTTTCTTCATAAATAAAATTCTAGTAAAATTTATTACCTTGTCTTGTCAGGACAAAATTGTGAGTTAAAATCTCACGTATTTTAAAATTATGGCCCACCCATCACAATTAGGATTTCAAGATGCAGCCTCCCCTATTATGGAAGAACTTCTTCATTTTCACGACCACACATTAATAATCGTATTTTTAATTAGCACTTTAATTCTCTATATTATTCTAGCAATAGTAACCACAAAACTTACAAATAAATATATTTTAGATTCACAAGAAATTGAAATCGTATGAACCATTCTCCCCGCTATAATCCTTATTCTGATTGCCTTACCATCTTTACGAATCCTATATTTAATAGATGAAATTAATGACCCTCACCTTACTATTAAAGCAATAGGCCATCAATGATATTGAAGTTATGAGTATACAGATTACGAAAACTTAACATTTGATTCTTATATAATTCAAACACAAGATTTAACTTCAGGCCAATTTCGCCTACTAGAAACTGATCATCGCATAATTGTACCAATAGAATCCCCCATCCGAGTCCTAGTCTCTGCAGAAGATGTTCTACACTCATGAACTGTACCAGCCCTAGGAGTAAAAATAGACGCTGTCCCAGGTCGACTAAACCAAACTGCTTTTGTAATTTCCCGCCCAGGAGTTTATTATGGCCAATGTTCAGAAATCTGCGGCGCCAATCACAGTTTTATACCAATTGTAGTAGAAGCAGTTCCATTAGAATATTTCGAAAATTGATCTTCATTAATGCTAAAAGAAATTTCACTAAGAAGCTAAATTAGGTTCAGCGTTAGCCTTTTAAGCTAAAAACTGGTGATTCCTACCACCCTTAGTGATATGCCTCAATTAAATTTACACCCATGATTTATTATCCTATTATTTTCATGAATAATTTTTCTTATAATTTTACCAAAAAAAGTAATAAAATATCTCTTTAATAATAATCCATCATTTAAAACTGCTGAAAAATCTAAACCTGAACCCTGAAATTGACCATGAACTTAAGCTTTTTTGACCAATTTTTAAGTCCCTCTCTTTTTGGAATTCCGTTAATTGCTTTAGCAATTACAATTCCATGATTAATTTTTCCAACTCCTACCAACCAATGATTGAATAACCGGTTAGTGGCCCTTCAAGCCTGATTTATTAATCGATTTACCTTACAACTTATACAACCTTTAAATTTAGGAGGCCATAAGTGAGCTACCCTATTCACCGCATTAATATTATTTCTAATTACTATTAACCTCTTGGGCCTTCTTCCTTATACCTTTACACCGACTACCCAATTATCCCTTAATATAGCATTTGCTATCCCCTTATGATTAACAACCGTATTAATGGGTTTATTTAATCAACCAATTATTTCTTTAAGCCATTTGTTACCTGAAGGTACACCAACACCTCTTATTCCAATTCTAATTATTATTGAAACTATTAGCCTATTTATCCGTCCTCTGGCTTTAGGTGTCCGACTTACTGCTAATCTAACAGCAGGTCACCTTTTAATACAACTAATTGCCACAGCTGCCTTCGTCTTAATTTCTATTATACCAATTGTAGCATTATTAACCTCCTTAATTCTATTCTTATTAACCCTTTTAGAAGTCGCTGTAGCAATAATTCAAGCATATGTCTTTGTCCTTTTATTAAGCCTTTATTTACAAGAAAACATTTAATGGCTCACCAAGCACATGCATATCATATAGTTGACCCAAGCCCATGACCATTAACAGGAGCTATTGCTGCTCTACTAATAACATCAGGCTTAGCCATTTGATTTCATTTTCATTCTCTATCTCTTCTTTACTTAGGGTTAATTCTCCTATTATTAACTACAATTCAATGATGACGAGATATTATTCGTGAGGGGACATTCCAAGGTCACCATACTATTCCTGTTCAAAAAGGTCTTCGTTATGGTATAATCTTATTTATTATATCAGAAGTTTTCTTCTTCTTAGGTTTTTTCTGAGCCTTCTATCATTCAAGCCTAGCTCCCACTCCTGAATTAGGAGGATGTTGACCCCCAACAGGAATTAATCCATTAGATCCCTTTGAAGTACCCCTTTTAAATACTGCAGTTCTCCTAGCCTCTGGTGTTACAGTAACCTGAACTCATCATAGTTTAATACAAGGTAATCGTAAAGAAACAATCCAAGCCTTAACCTTAACCGTGATTCTTGGATTTTATTTTACAATCCTACAAGCTATAGAATATTATGAAGCGTCTTTTACCATCGCCGATGGCGTTTACGGTTCAACATTCTTTGTTGCTACAGGTTTCCATGGTCTCCATGTTATCATTGGCTCAACATTTCTCATCATTTGTTTAATACGACAAATCCAATATCATTTTACATCAAAACACCATTTCGGCTTTGAAGCCGCAGCCTGATACTGACACTTCGTGGATGTAGTATGATTATTTCTTTATGTATCCATTTATTGATGAGGCTCATAAATACTTTTCTAGTATAATTAGTACAAGTGATTTCCAATCACTTAATCTTGATTAGAATTCAAGGAAAAGTAATGAACCTTATCATGACTTCTATCGCGATTACAGCCCTCATTTCCCTAATCCTAGCAATCATCGCATTTTGACTCCCATCATTAAATCCAGATAATGAAAAATTATCCCCATTTGAATGTGGTTTTGATCCACTAGGAAGCGCCCGCCTCCCATTTTCTTTACGATTTTTCCTAGTAGCCATTCTTTTTCTCCTCTTCGATTTAGAAATTGCTCTCCTATTACCCCTACCTTGAGGGGATCAACTTTCTACACCACTTATTACCATAATCTGAATATCCATTATCCTAATTTTATTAACATTAGGTTTAATTTATGAATGATTTCAAGGAGGACTCGAATGAGCAGAATAAGGTATTTAGTCTAAATAAGACCATTAATTTCGGCTTAATAAATTATGATTAAAATTCATAAATACCCTATGTTCATTATATACTTCACTTTTAGCTCAGCATTCACTCTAGGACTTATAGGTCTTGTATTCCACCGTACTCACCTTTTATCCGCCCTCCTTTGTCTAGAAGGAATAATACTGACACTATTCATCGCTATTTCCCTCTGATTTATAGTATTAAACTTTATTTCATGTTCCATTATTCCTATAGTCCTATTAACATTCTCCGCCTGTGAAGCAAGCACAGGCCTCGCCCTTCTAGTTGCTACCACACGCACCCATGGTTCTGATCATCTCCAAAATCTAAATCTCCTTCAATGTTAAAAATTATAATTCCAACAATTATATTATTTATTGTTACATGACTTACCCCTAAAAAATGATTATGATCCTTTACTTTAATACATAGCCTTTTAATTGCATCACTAAGTCTATTATGATTTAACTGAAGTAATGATATTGGGTGAAACTTCACAAATTCCTATTTAGGTTTAGATCCTTTATCAACTCCTCTATTAATCCTCACTTGCTGACTTTTACCATTAATGATTTTAGCCAGCCAAAAACATATTTATACAGAACCTATTATTCGCCAACGAATTTATATTATACTCTTAATTTCCCTCCAAATATTACTTATCCTAGCATTCTCCGCTACAGAAATAATTATATTCTACATAATATTTGAAACAACATTAATCCCTACACTTATTATTATTACTCGATGAGGGAACCAAACAGAACGATTAAATGCAGGAACCTATTTCTTATTTTATACCATAATAGGATCTCTTCCATTACTAATTGCCCTCCTCACCATACAAAATGATTTAGGTTCATTATCTATAATTATTATCCAATATTCACAAACCCAAGACCTGTTATTATGAGCTGATAAATTTTGATGAGCCGCTTGCCTTATCGCTTTCCTTGTAAAAATACCTCTTTATGGTATACATCTTTGACTTCCAAAAGCACATGTCGAAGCACCTATCGCTGGTTCTATAATTTTGGCTGCGGTTCTACTTAAACTAGGGGGATATGGTATAATACGAATTATTGTGATATTAAATCCCCTCACCAAAGAATTAGCTTATCCATTTATAATTTTAGCTATCTGAGGTATTATTATAACTAGCTCAATCTGTATACGACAAACTGACTTAAAATCCATAATTGCTTATTCATCTGTAAGCCATATGGGTTTAATTACCGGAGCAATTCTGATCCAAACACCATGAAGCTTTGCAGGAGCAATTATATTAATAGTTGCACATGGTTTAATTTCATCCGCCTTATTTTGTTTAGCTAATACAAATTATGAACGAATTTATAGCCGAACCCTACTTCTAGCACGTGGAACCCAAATTATTCTACCCTTAATAGCATCATGATGATTCCTTGCCAACCTCGCAAATCTTGCTCTTCCACCTTCCCCTAACCTTATAGGAGAAATTCTTATTATTACATCTTTATTTAATTGATCTAATTGAACTATTCTTCTGACTGGTTTAGGTGTATTAATCACTGCCTCCTATTCACTATATATATTTTTAATAACCCAACGAGGGCCAACTCCCCAACACCTGTTTTCCCTAAACCCAACATATACGCGAGAACATCTCCTTCTCAACCTCCATCTTTTACCTACCTTATTATTAATTCTTAAACCAGAATTAATCTTAGGTTGGACCTGTTATAGTTATAGTTTAACAAAAACATTAGATTGTGATTCTAAAAATAAAAGTTAAAATCTTTTTAATTATCAAGAGAGGTTTAGAACATAAAGAACTGCTAATTCTTTACTACCGTTGTTCAAATCCACGGCTCACTTAGCCCTTGAAAGATAATAGATATCTATTGGTCTTAGGAACCAAAAACCCTTAGTGCAATTCCAAGCAAGAGCTATGAACATTATTTTCAACTCCGCTTTCCTAATTATTTTCCTTATCCTTTTATACCCACTATTAACAACGCTCTCGCCAAAAGAACTTAAATACAACTGATCTTTCACACACGTCATAATAGCTGTAAAATTATCATTCTTTATTAGCCTAATTCCCTTATTTATTTATCTTGATCAAGGATTAGAATCAATTACAACCAATTATAATTGGATTAATATAGGCCCTTTTAATATTAATATAAGTTTCAAATTTGATATTTACTCAATTATTTTTATTCCTATTGCCTTATACGTAACATGATCTATCCTTGAATTTGCCCTATGATATATACATTCGGATCCAAATATTAACCGCTTCTTTAAATATCTCCTCCTCTTTTTAATTATAATAATCATTTTAGTTTCAGCCAATAATATATTCCAACTTTTTATTGGATGAGAAGGAGTAGGAATTATATCATTTCTATTGATCGGCTGATGATATAGCCGGACAGACGCAAACACTGCAGCCTTACAAGCTGTTATTTATAATCGTATTGGTGATATTGGACTTATTATAACCATAGCTTGATTAGCCTTAAATATGAATTCATGAGAAATTCAACAACTATTTATTTTATCTAAAGATGAAAACATAACTTTACCATTATTTGGCTTAGTCCTAGCCGCAGCAGGCAAATCTGCTCAATTTGGACTCCACCCCTGACTCCCGTCAGCGATGGAGGGACCCACACCAGTCTCTGCCCTACTTCATTCTAGCACAATAGTAGTTGCTGGAATTTTCCTTTTGATCCGGCTCCACCCCTTAATACAAGATAATCAATTAATTCTTTCAACATGTTTATGCTTAGGAGCAATAACTACTTTATTTACCGCTGCCTGTGCCATCACTCAAAATGATATTAAAAAAATTATTGCCTTCTCAACATCAAGCCAACTTGGCCTAATAATAGTTACAATTGGCTTAAATCAACCTCAACTAGCATTCCTTCATATCTGTACTCATGCCTTCTTTAAAGCAATACTCTTTCTCTGCTCCGGTTCAATTATTCATAGTTTGAATGATGAACAAGATATCCGCAAAATAGGAGGCCTCCACAAACTTCTACCTTTCACCTCCTCCTCCTTAATTGTTGGCAGTCTTGCTCTTACAGGAATACCTTTTTTATCCGGGTTTTTTTCAAAAGATGCTATTATTGAAGCACTAAACACTTCCCATCTAAACGCCTGAGCCCTTACCATAACCCTTATTGCAACTTCCTTCACCGCTATTTATAGTCTACGACTCATCTTCTATACCATACTAAATTATCCCCGATTCCAACCCCTTACCCCTATCAACGAAAATAATCCATTCATCATTAAACCAATTAAACGCCTTGCCTATGGAAGTATCCTCGCCGGCCTAATTATTATTATAAATTTACCCCCATCAAAAATTCAAATCATAACCATAAGTCCCCTCATCAAATTAACTACCTTATTAGTAACGATCACAGGCCTCCTTTTAGCATTAGAACTGGCCAATCTAACTAATACTCAATTGAAAACTACCCCAACCCTACTTCCCCACCATTTTTCCAATATATTAGGATTTTTTCCACAAATTATTCATCGCTTAATACCAAAAATTAATTTAAACTGAGCCCAGTATGTTTCTACACATTTAATTGACCAAACTTGAAATGAAAAAATTGGACCAAAAAGTAAATATATTCAACAATTATCAATTATTAAAATATTTACCCAACCACAACAAGGATTAATAAAAACCCATTTAATACTCTTTTTCTTAACCTTAATAATAGCAACTATAATCACTTTAATTTTAAATGGAGCGTAATGTTCCTCAAGATAAACCTCGACTTAATTCTAAAATAACAAATAATGTTAAAAGTAATATTCATCCCCCCAACATTAACATACCACCACCATTAGAATATAACAAAGCCACTCCACTAAAATCACCACGAACTATTTCTAAATTATTTATCTCCTCACCTCCCACAATATCTAAACCTCACCATTCAATAAAAAAACATTTTATTATCAAAATTATACCAACTAAGTAAATACCCACGTATATTAAAACAGATCAATCACCTCACGATTCAGGATATGGCTCAGCAGCAAGCGCCGCAGTATAAGCAAATACTACTAACATTCCACCTAAATAAATTAAAAATAAAACTAAAGATAAAAAAGATCCCCCATATCCTACTAATAAAACACATCCAACACCAGCAGCCACAACCAATCCTAATGCAGCATAATAAGGTGCAGGATTTGATGCCACCGCTACTAAACCTAAAACAAAACCTAATAATATTATAAACATAAAATAAACCATTATTCCTACTTGGATTTTAACCAAGGCCAATAACTTGAAAAATTACTGTTGTTAATTCAACTACAAGAATTATAATGACCATAAATATCCGAAAAACATACCCCATTATTAAAATTATTAATCATACTTTAATTGACCTTCCCGCACCATCAAATATTTCTATCTGATGAAACTTCGGTTCACTTATAAGCCTCTGCTTAATGATCCAAATTATTACAGGATTATTTTTAGCCATACACTACACCTCAGATATTTCCATAGCCTTCTCCTCAGTAGTACACATTTGTCGTGACGTAAATTACGGCTGATTTATCCGCAATATTCATGCCAATGGAGCCTCTTTATTTTTCATTTGCATCTACTTTCACATCGCTCGAGGACTTTATTATGGCTCATATCTCTATAAAAAAACATGAAATATTGGAGTAATCCTATTATTTCTACTTATAGCCACAGCCTTCGTTGGTTATGTCCTACCCTGAGGCCAAATATCTTTCTGAGGTGCCACAGTCATTACTAATCTTATATCAGCCCTCCCTTATATTGGAAATATATTAGTTCAGTGAGTTTGAGGAGGTTTCTCAGTAGACAACGCCACTCTAACGCGCTTTTTCGCCTTCCATTTTCTCCTCCCCTTTCTTATTACTGCATTAACTATGATTCACCTTTTATTTCTCCATGAAACAGGTTCTAATAATCCACTAGGATTAAATTCTGATATAGATAAAATTCCATTTCACCCATATTTTTCATATAAAGACATATTCGGTTTCTTCATTATAATTTTATTACTCACTTTACTAGCCTTATTTATACCAAACCTTTTAACTGACGCCGATAACTTCATTCCTGCAAACCCCTTAATTACACCTCCCCATATTAAACCAGAATGATATTTCCTGTTTGCCTACGCTATTCTACGCTCCATTCCTAACAAATTGGGAGGGGTACTTGCCCTTCTCTCTTCCATCCTCATCCTAATACTTATTCCCTTCCTTCACATTTCAAAGCAACGAAGCAACATCTTCCGACCTTTAACCCAAGCTATTTTCTGAATACTCGTTGCAAACACAATTATCCTAACATGAATTGGAGGACAACCAGTAGAACAACCCCTTATTTTTGTAGGCCAAATTGCCTCCATCATTTATTTCTCTCTTATTCTCATCGCAATACCACTCACTAGTTGATATGAAAATAAAATGCTTAACCTAAATCAATGTTTTAATAGCTTAATTTTTAAAAGCGTCGGCCTTGTAAGTCGAAGACCGGAGGTTGAAATCCTCCTCAAAACACTCAAGGGAAGGAGAATTAAACTCCCGCCCTCAGCTCCCAAAGCTGAGATTCTGCCTAAACTACCCCCTGAGAACCAACACGTTCACACATATAATAAATAATTATATGATACATAATCATGCACAACCAATTATGCACTGATTATATAATTGTACATAACATGTACAATACAAGATATGCCTGACTATGCGCTAGTCATGCATGATCTGCGTAAATAAACTGCAAGTTTATACGCAAGATTATGCATGGCTAGCGCATGTCAGGCATATTTGTCGACACAGACCTCGAGAAATCAGTATAATCACTATAATTATTAATGCATAAATTGTATGCTAACGTATTAAATATGCAATTTTATACGCACAAATCATACAGGACTAATACGTTAATCGCACTTTTTATGTATATGGACATTCATGTTTAATACATTAATCATGAAATTTTACATCCATAAATCATGCAAAATTAACACGTTAATTATACAATTTTATGTTCGTAAATTACACATAATTAATGCATTAATCATGCAATTTTATATCCATAATTCATGCATAAATTCATGCATAAATTCATGCATATCCACATTTATAGACCATAAACGTTAATATATTGATTATGTAATCTATGTCCACAAATCATTAATGATTAATCCATTGATCATTGCAATTTTATGCGCATAAATCATGCATGATTAATTCGTTACTCATGCAAGAATTTTTAAAAAGTAACTCAGAGTGACATCAATTTAATTTTGCCCACATTTTGTTAATATACGTACTTTCCCCACTTTCACTAACCACCTTTGACAGATAATTACCTACTTCATAGCTATTTGAACGAATATTAACCATTAAATTACAATCCTCTACTTCATGACATAAATCTCTTAACCCTCATATTATTAATAACAGATATTCCATAACATAAATTTCTTAACCCTCATATTATTAAGAACCATACTTTGATACCATTAAAACTCTTTAACCCCAATATTATATTTATTATTGTTAATGCGGGTTGGTAAGAAATAATCAACACCCTCATAAGGACTAATTCTGTACGGTTTGTGGTACGGTTATTTAACCACTCCCCCAAACTTGCTCAAATGTTGGCATTTGATTACTGCTTAGGTACATACGGTTCTTATCCGCGTCAAACATGACTGATCCGTACGCTCCCTTAATGGTCACACAGTTCTTATCCGCGTCAAACACCCCTGTCCACTAAGTTTTTTTTTTTTTGGTATGAAGCTATGTTACACTGCTCGAAGAGCTGATTTAGAACACTAAGATCTGATCGTGTCCACCTCGACATTTAGATTTATTATATTCATTACTTTCATTCATGAAATTCTCTTCTCAAGTTGACCATTACCCAGAGGAATTGAAGCTATGACGTTTTAGGAGCTCAAGTTTGGGTTTATTGATTAATGATATATTGGTTTAAGATATGCACTATCTAAATCAGCAACTCATCTCATAAATGAATGAAAATGAATGAATCCTGACACATAATAATCCTAGTACATGCTTCAACATTCGGACATAAAAAATTCGACACAAAGTTACCCCTCTTGTTGAGGATTTGAAGTAATAAAATTTAAAGGTTTTTTTTTTGGAAAAACCCCCCCTCCCCCCAATATACACAGGTGATCTCGAAAAACCCCCAAAACGAGGACCAAGTGTATATTTTGCTATAGCATGTGGAATAAATTCGCTATACATTGTGACAAACTTGCATCGCTATATGAT